TGGTCCTTCACTAATTGGGGCTAAAACTCCGGAAATTACAAATGCCAAAATAGGAATAGCACCCGATATTATTAGAAATGCCCAGAAAATATCATATTCGTGAAGCAGAAACATAAATGGACTCCTATTAATGTGGAATAGGTTGAATTATTCGATTTGAATTTCAATTGTAAATTCATCCAGAACTTCTTAAAGGAAAAGGGAATTTTTTTTGATCAAATAAAACTACATAGTTTAGAGTTTGTTTGCCATGGTGCATGCCTTATTTAAAGATTCATACAATGGAACCCCACTTACCATTTTTTTTTATTCCATTTAGATATGGTATCGATATAGGATGTTCCCACCCAAAGAAAACTCTCTTACTTTATCTCGGTTTCTCTTTTTAAAAAGTAATTCAATTAAATACAAAAAAATAGTATAATTAGAATACTAATAAATAAGACTAATTATAGCGTAAGAAATCGTATTAGTATAACTATATTTTTCTAGTTCATTTTATATTATAAAAATAAAAATATAAAATGCATTAATTTCATTCTTAATCCATTTCCACTTTTTTTTTTTCATTTTGATTGAAAAAAAAGTGGAATGTGTTAGGGCTATACGGACTCGAACCGTAGACCTTCTCGGTAAAACAGATCAAACTAATTATTATCGAAATGATGCGAACTGTTTCAAAGACCCAACATGCATTTTCTTGCATTGGGCTCTTTCATCAACTGATTGATATAAAGATCAGTTAGTCCACCATATTTTTTCTTTTTTACAGGAAGATAATAAGATGGCTCCATGTGTTCTGTGATTCATGATTTGTATTCTGATCTAGGAACAATACCAAAGTGTTTCAAAGAGGGGTTACCTTGACTTAGGTCTGCCTCTGGCCTAGATTAACCTAAGTTAAATGGAATCTCTATCGCTCCGCTACAAGAGTCAAATATGAGACTTCATACACCTTAAAGTTCATAGGATAAAAAGAGGTTCTTTTGAGTCCCTTATACTCATTATGCCTAGCATTGAATGGGCTGGTATTTACCTTATCAATTAGCAAATCAATGGCAGGTTCTATTTCATTTGGCACCTGAATTCGCACTGGAATCGGACCAAATCAAATATTTGTCAGGCTATTGTTCTCTTGTTCCTTCGAATCTATGGAGTAAGACATCGATTTCTCAATAAGATCAATTATGTTCATTGCATAATGGGCCCCTTTGAAAAGCATTGGCGCACGTGTAAACGAGGTGCTCTACCTAACTGAGCTATAGCCCTTGTCATAGACATCTTAACATATAGAGAATTTCTTGTCAAGATCGGATCCCACATGAGAGTTCTTTAATCCGCTTACTGTTAATGGATTGGTATTGCGTAGAAAAAATATTCCACCTATAATCCCCGAGGCGATGGGTCCTTTTTTTGTGATGATGAATAACCTACTTAACTCAGTGGTTAGAGTATTGCTTTCATACGGCGGAAGTCGGTTCAAATCCAATAGTAGGTAGAACTTATTAGATACCAGAGTTGATGGTATCTAATAAGTTTTTCTAGCCATCTTCTTTTTTTTGTTGTATCATCTAGAATTGATTGTATTCAATTGGCAGAATCAAAATATGGTATATAATAAAGAACCTCTAAAGAACTTCTTTTTCTTATTTTTATGTGTGTTTTTTTTACTAGTAGGAAATAACATTAACAGCCTCTACTCGTGTCCGAGCTCGTCTGAGAGCTAGATTCGCCTCAATTGCTTGTCTCTTTCCCTGAGCTCCACTCAAGTTAGCTTCAGCTATTTCAAGAGCTTGTTGAGCCTCTTGCGGATCAATGTCAGTACTCATCTCCGCATCATTTCCTAAAATGGTGATCTCATTATTACTTATTCTAGCGAAACCACCCATCAAGGCTACCGTTAACCATTGGTCGTTGAGACGTATTCTCAAAAGACCTATATCTACCGCTGTGGCAATAGGGGCGTGGTTTGGTAATACGCCAATTTGTCCACTATTAGTAGATAAAATGATTTCTTTCACTTCTGAATCCAAAATAATTCGATTAGGGGTCAGTACACAAAGATTTAAGGTCATTTCTTCAATTTGCTCTCCCCTTCTAAGTTCATAGCTTTCGCGGTAGCTTCGTCGATGTTACCTACCAAATAAAAGGCCTGCTCGGGAAGACTGTCTAATTCCCCAGAAAGGATCAATCGAAACCCCCTAATTGTTTCGGCGAGACCAACATATTTCCCTGGAGAACCAGTAAAGACTTCTGCCACGAAGAAGGGTTGTGATAAGAAGCGTTCAATTTTTCGTGCTCTTGCTACAGTTAAACGATCTTCTTCGGATAATTCGTCCAACCCCAGGATAGCTATAATGTCCTGAAGTTCTTTGTAACGTTGTAAAGTTTCCTTAACTCTTTGAGCAGTTTCATAATGTTCCTCGCCAACGATCCGAGGTTGTAACATAGTTGACGTTGAATCTAAAGGATCGACTGCTGGATAAATACCTTTGGCAGC